ACGATATGATATATATATAAGTCTCTAAGATACAAATAATACGATATAAATTGATCTTGTCTTGTGTTCTAGAATAAAAATAGAATAAAATATCTCTTATGTTGTGACTTGGAATAACCCTTTTTCTGGAAGGGGGGGGAATAGCAATTTATTCCTATAGAACAGAACATCTAGGAACAAGAAGATTTAATCGGCAATATCGACAGATTACCGCGTAGTCCAAAGAAATATGAAAATGAAAAAAAAAAAAGATCCACTGTTCCAATTTTTAATTTTAATATCAGAATAGTGGATATAGTTATGATTCAATGGGTTAGGTCCACTTACTTTTTTCTTTTGTTGATTTCTAATTGATTTGATTGCAATAATAAAAAATATCAATATTTGGCGATTCAAGTAGACAACTTATTATTTTTCAGTATAAACTTAATACTAGTCATTATATCATTAATAATATAAGATATTATTATAATAAACATAATAACAAATGTTCAACCTTATAACTCTAATTACTATACTATAATTAATTATAATATAATTAATATATATAAATTACTATGGTTTCTTACTTATTTATTAAGTAATAAAAATATTATTAATATTTTTATTCTCCTTTCAAATATGAATACTACCGCGATAGTTTTATGAAAAAACCAAAGCCCCTTATCGGATTTGAACCGATGACTTACGCCTTACCATGGCGTTACTCTACCACTGAGTTAAAAGGGCATATTTGATTCAATTCCTGAATAAGCCACTAGTTACTATGTGTTTAGTGTATATCCATATTATATGTTATATGTATATAAATACATCTTATACGTTATAATCTATCTTAAACGTATCGTGGTTCACTCAGGAACGAGAATTTTGATTTACATAATGAGTATCGGATATATTTTTTAAGTATAAGTAAAAAAAGGGGCTTTAATGATATTTGATTTCATAAATATCAATCAATGCAAGGAATTCTTTCAAGACAGGTCCTAATTGCCATCATAACGAAATAACGAAATTCATTTGATTGATATATGTATCTACCAATTCAACCTAGATCCAAAATATTGCATGGAATCATTAATAAAATAAAGCGATTCAGCTTGTCTCCCAAACCAAATTAAATTAAAATAAAATTTATTTAGTATTATTAAAACTAAATAAAATAAAATAATATTAATCTAAATAAAATAATATTAATAATATTATATTAACATTATTAATAATTATTGAAATTATTAATAATATTATTTAAATTAATAATTATAAGAAAAAAATATAGATTTATTTATGGAATTAGAAAATGTCGATTAGAATGAACGATAACGATTCAGGAATATAAATAATCAAAAAATTATAGATAATCGCGAAAGACAGAAAGATCCTTCGCATTTAGTCATATGATTCCATTATATTGACAATTTCAAAAAACTATTCATACTATGATCGTAGTATGATGAAGGTTGGGCGAGTATGCCCCCATCGTCTAGCGGTTCAGGACATCTCTCTTTCAAGGAGGCAGCGGGGATTCGACTTCCCCTGGGGGTAGGGTACTACGAAAGGAAGTTGATCGTGGATTATCACTAAGCCTGGATTGATTCTTCCCGGGTCGATGCCCGAGCGGTTAATGGGGACGGACTGTAAATTCGTTGGCAATATGTCTACGCTGGTTCAAATCCAGCTCGGCCCAATAATTCGCTGATCCACCATGAAATGATATAAGCCATTTGTTGTTCTCCAGAAATGATCGATCCCAATAGAAAAAAAGTAAAAATATCTGATCAAATCTTCTGATATCGATATATCTTATCTGTACCCCTATCGCTATTTATTTTTTTTTTCCAACAAGTTTTTATCTTGCTAAAGATCTAGATTCATATCAAGATCTGGAAGTGTAAAGTCTAAGCTAAGGAAAAGAGTAAAGAAAAAAAAAAGACCTTGTTTCATTGAAAGATTGACTATCCAATTAATTTGGAAATAACGAAAAGATTATTAGTAATCACTGCCTCTCTTGCTAAAGTTACTATCCATATCGAAAGTATTTGAATAAAATCATAAGAATCTGTATACTGTACACCTTATTTTATTATGTTATTTCCTTGGGATTGTAGTTCAATTGGTCAGAGCACCGCCCTGTCAAGGCGGAAGCTGCGGGTTCGAGCCCCGTCAGTCCCGATGGATCCAAATCCAATAAAAAAAAAAAATATATCAATTCATCCTTCCATATTTCTGTTCTGTGAAAAGGAGTACAAACAGTAGAATTTCATTGCCAACAGGAATCTCTTTTCTTTTTATTTTTTTTTTTTATTTCTTCTATTGTTGGGTTTGCTTGGAACCAATGGTAAGTGTAAAAGCGGTTAGATGATACTTCATCAAATGATTGTACAAGGAGGGTGCTAGTTTATAGTTTATAGAAATATAAAATAAAGTAAACGAAGTAAATGGATTTTTGATTCTATCAAGATTGACTTTGGAATTCGGTATGGATAAAAGATCTTCCTATGTTATACTATTCAATTCTTGACGATGAATCAATTTGTCAGATATTGTTATTCATGATATTGATCCGATTCGATTATATCTCGATGTAATTCATCCCATTGAATTTACAGACAAAAGATTTATCATCTCTATGGGATTAAATCCCGAGTTATTGCGAATTAAAGAAAAACGAAACGATGAAATTATGGAAGTAAATATTCTCGCATTTATTGCTACTGCACTATTCATTCTAATTCCTACTGCTTTTTTACTTATAATATACGTAAAAACAGTAAGTCAAAGTGATTAATTTGAATTAAACTTGTGACTCTTTAGTTCTTATCAATGATTAAAGAGAAGAAATAAAATAATTCAACTTTCACGTTTTAAATGAAATGATCGAACTAGAATCAGCAGTATTCTATGAGATACTAGATAGTATGGTAGAAAAATATTTTTCTACCATACTATGACTAGTATTGTTATTTACTTTATAAAGTTTGCTGTATGCCGATACAGGTTAATTTAATATAATATATATCAATTGACATTATTATCTTATCTTCATATATAGATATCAATTCCATATATAATGTATATAGTGTCATGTCCCAACTCTATTTCTTTGCTTCATCCATTTCTAGTTTATTTGTGTTGATTCCAATCAATTTGAAATAATCGAAAGACCACTCTTACTCTTAGATTCTAATTCCTAGATTTATTATCTTTTTTTAATTGAATATGAATTCCGATATACATTGAAAGAAAGAATCAAATCACTGAAAGAAAAATAGTTATGGGTATAATAAAATAAAATCAAGTAATCTTCTTGTTAGCATTCCAACAAAGAAGTAATTAATTGACCAGTTGACAGAGGATCCAGAGGTTTCATGGGAACTTCTTCGGATTTCAAAAAGGATTAATAAACCTCATCGATTTTAATCTTTCAAGCATGATATGAAATGCAAAAAGAGACCAGCATAAATATAAATAATATTTTAAATAAAAGTTATAAAATAAAAAAAAAAAAAAATGGTAAGTGCGCAATATGAATATGCAACTTGACCAAAGACAATATTTTCTTATGTGTATTATCTCCTTGGACAACCACTATGTCTATGTTGTTTTCCGTAAATTAAAGTGTATCGACGTAATGTATGTAATAACAGAACTAGTTTCTTTTCTATTTGAAGAGGAAAGACAAAGACGGAAAAAAATAACAAATTAAGAGTTAAAGTATATAGTTTTATATAGTAATAAAGGGTTTCGTTCTTATTCAATTGTCGCTATAGAAGATTTATGAAGAATTCAATTGTAAAAGATTTCATATCGTTTGGAGCACTTTTACTTTTGAAATAGGAACATTAGGAATAATTGAAATATTTGTTTGATTGAAAGAGTTCATATATTATTTATAGAATACATTACTCCACTAGAATGCAATACATATAACTTCGAAATGAAAATATTTTCAAATTCAATTTTGAAATTGAATAATTGAATTATAGTAAATTAAAAAAAGGTCTTTGCAGAACGATCTATAAAAAAAATTGATACAGTTTGATTCCTAAACTCAATTATTAGTACTTCTAGAGTCCACTTCTTCCCCATACTACGAGTGAAAGGGAAAATGTAAAGACTACCATTAAAGCAGCCCAAGCGAGACTTACTATATCCATGTGAATTATGTCCTCGATCTCTATGAAGAAATTATTCAATTATTGTTGACTAATAATAGTAGAATTACCAGCGCAGAGTCAAAAGGGGTTCTGATCCAACACCATTGATCAAACAATCCAATAAATCCAATTAGACCAAGTTCTAATGATTATACTAGAAGATTTCTAGTATAATCGTAAAACATTAAGTACAAGAAAAATACGTAGAGACGGCCTTTGACGTCTCAGAAGTATCAAAGGAATGTTATGTTAATAATATGTCAGAATAATAAGACCCGTTCTTTCTTTTGTCGCCCTTAAGTCAAAAGTATAAAAAATATAGAATCAAGATAGATCATTATCTATCGCATACCCCTATTTTTATTTCTTTATTTATTTTCAATTTTTCCCATTTATTTGATCTCAATCTTACCATCTTCGTCTTCGATTGTCGCTATGAACCAATTGAAAATGTCCTATTACGTTCTTGATTCAAAATTATCAAAAAGTTAAAATTGATTTTTGTACTTTACTTTCTTTATTTTTATTTATTTTATAACTTTATTTTTTTTTGTACTTTAGTTTTAGTTAAGTTAAAATTTTAATATATAATATATAAAATATAAAATATAAAGTAAAAATATATGAAGTAAAAGCATATATAAAAAAAGTTAAAGAAAAAGCCAATTATCCATTCACTAGTAATTCGATTGAATGGATGTCGGAGTACTCAGATACTTTCATGAGTATGTATACAAAGTATCTTCTGCTCTTTCCGCAACTAAAAATTTAATTAGATTCTCCGTCCGTCTATCAAATCTAATTCACGACCCAGTCAGTAGACACTACATTAAATTAAGTAGT